TCGTTCTAGTGCCCGGAAATAATATTCCAAAGCTTTTGTATGCTCTCCGTTGCTTGTGTGTATAAGACCTATGTTATAGAGTATATAACTTCTATCATAGGGATCAATTTCTGGTCGCGTAGCTTCATAATAATTCTGTAAAGCTTCTGCATAATTTCCTTCGGATTGAGCCGACATCCGTTACGGTCGTTCATTCTTGTAAAAGAATCTCCGTTACAGAACCGTACGTGAGATTTTCATCTCATACGGCTCCTCCCTTCTGTGCATAGTACTAAAGGTAATAATTCATGTAATCAAAATTTAACTATTCTCATTATGAACTGACAGGAGCTGGTATTTTTACAAGAAATTTCTAACCAGCCTTCCCACAAGAGGTTTTTTCTTACCACCAATCGTATTAGTGATAGATAGAAATGGTAACTCCAACAATTTCTTTGTACTCAACGCTTACGATTTCCAGGAATTAGTCACTTCAACGGTCTTTGATGGTTATACGGGTACCCAAAGCACGAATGAGATGGATCTTAGTTTTCCCAACCATTCTTGTTAGTCCCGATACCGATAAGGAAAAGGGTTATTTATAACAAAGTTTTCGTGTTGTTGATTCCTAGGTGTAGTGCTTTTTCCACAATGCCACCTATGGATACTAATTAAGTAGGATTGACCTCCAATAAAGAACCTATAGATGTAACCTTTCGCTCAATACTAAAATCGATAATTGAAGCATCTAAGGCTGCATCAATCGAGGATACACGACAGAAGGAATTGCTCTATCTCTAAACTTCACCTTCACCAAGCGTAGGTTTCTTTCACTAATTTGTTTTTTTATATTCCTAACTACGTTCTTTTTCTCGTAAAACTGAGGGGTAAAAAAACAAGAAAAGAATCAAATCGCACCATCTCCGTAATAGGTAAATGCCTTTTTTTCTCCTGAAGTTGTCGGAATTATTCGTAATAAGGTATTGGCTACAATTGAGGAGGTCTTATCAATAAAATTTCCATTTATTCGAGATCTAGGCATAATTATCAATTCATTCTATAATTATTTTCATTCCCCTTCGGGGAAAACGATCCCACAAAAAAAGGAATTGTACAGTACAAAATAACATAAAAACAGACTAATTGGAAAAACGTGGAGCACAAATTGTCCTCCCTTTTGACAAAGATGAAATGAAATAGTTGAATCAGATTATATTTCATTCCAATTTAGTAGTATACTATTACTATTTCATCTAAGTTTAATAACCAAGTTTCCTATGTATTGATTTTGATAACTCGATAAGTTTTTATTTGGTTATAAAAAGAAAAAAGAATTGAATAATCATTCCATGATAAAAAAATAAGGTAACCATCCTTTATTTTAATTATTTTAATTTTATTTTGTTTGCATAACGTATATGTGCCACGCCATACAGTTGAAATCAAAAAATGAATCGGACAATTTATGAATTTTGAATAGATCATGGGGTAGCTAATGAAAGAAGTTGCTGTTGATAAATATGAAATTAAAAAAAACTTTTCTTCCTATGGAACCACCAGGCGGTCATACCTGTACTACAATTAAGATGAATGGCTCGCTACTTAATTCGGTTTTTGGTCAAGAATAAGATTCCGTAGGAGGGATGGCTGAGTGGTTCAAGGCGTAGCATTGGAACTGCTATGTGAACTTTTGTTTACCGAGGGTTCGAATCCCTCTCTCTCCTTTTCTTTTCATTTATCAACGTTACGTATCAAATCAAATAATAATTGATATCATTATTCTAACAGTCCTTATTTGATAGAGATTCTCTATCCCTAATTAGAGCCTGTGATACGTAAAATACAAATAGAGATATTGTATTGATATTGAAAAGAAGAAAAAGAATCCTATTTATTGTCGATCCATTTTTGATATGTGAATGAGACAAGGTACTCTATTTACTTCAGAGAAGGGGGTAAAAATTGTATGAACCTTGCTTTTTTTATTTTCGTTAGAATCAAGTTTGACGGGAATAATATTCTACGACCAACAACTCATTTATTTTCAAACCGATCGATTTATTATCTATGATTTTATTTACAAATCCTTTATATTGTAAGGAATCAATAGTCAAATGGTTTGGCAATTCCCCGCGGGGGGATGAAACAAGATAATTTTGAATCAGAGCTTTCGATCTTTCTTTATCCTTCGTAGTAATAATATCTCGGGGTTTGCAACGATAACTTGGTATATCTACTATACGACCATTAACTAAAATATGTCTATGGTTAACTAATTGTCTGGCTCCAGGAATGGTCGAAGCCATACCTAATCGAAAAAGGATGTTATCCAAACGCATCTCGAGTAGTTGTAGTAAAACCTGACCTGTTGACCCTTTGGCTTTTCCAGCAATATGCACATATTTAAGTAATTGTCGCTCTGCCAGACCATAATGAAAACGCAATTTCTGTTTCTCTTCTAAACGAATACGATATTGTGATCTTTTTCCCGAGCGCAATTGGGTTTGAAGATAACTTCCGGATCTGGGGCTTTTACTAGTTAGTCCCGGTAAAGACCCCAGACGGCGTATTTTTTTGAAACGAGGTCCTCGGTAACGAGACATATAAATAAAGGCTCCCTTTTTGATTCACTTTCATTTGAAAAAAAAAAATTATAATTAGAATAAAATTATAATTAGAATATTAATAATTATAATATTATATAAATCTAAAATTAAAATATAAAAAAATATTATAAAATAAATTCAGACTGAACTAAAGGATCAGCAAAGCAAAACACAATCTACTGAAGTATTACAAAGCAGAATGAAATAAATTTCATCAATATTTTTATTTTTTGTATATATAATATAGTGAAGTTCAAGCGAAGGCTACCTTTTCAAATTTCTTCTGTAAAGATATAGTTAACTTTTTTTATTCATAGCTATAGCTGCAAGTTACCATGACATAATAACTCGACATTTAGAGAAAGCGAGAGTAGATATTTTCAATCATGCAAAGAAAAAGAGCCGGCTATCGGAATCGAACCGATGACCATCGCATTACAAATGCGATGCTCTAACCTCTGAGCTAAGCGGGCGGATATAAGATCAATAGTGTATAGGAAACTCTCGGATCTTAGCTATTACCTGGTGATTCTTCTTTTTTTTTTTTTTTCATTTATTGATTATTTAAATTTCTTCTCTATTTCTATTCTTATTTATTCTATTTATAGTTATTAGTTATAGATTTTAGATTCTATATTCTAAAATCGAAAATAAAAATCTTTAGATTCTTTATATCTAGATATTATATCTAGATATATAAATATAAATTCAATTCCATATTCATATTATCCTATTAATCAAATTATCATATTAGAATTTCTAATTAAAAATTTTTAAAATAAAATAATTCTAAATATTAAATAATAGAAAATCTAAAAAAATCGAATTTCGAATGAAATTCTTACTATTTTGAATATGATATGATTAATATGAAGATGAATATGAAATAAAGATGGATATGAAATCAATACAATAAATAATAAATACAATCTTAAATTAAATCTTCACTTCAATAATATTAATATGATTATTTTATGATAATTAAAATCATATTATAAATAATTCATTTATTCTCATTCTAATGGTGTAACTAAAAAACTATACTATAAATCTAAATCTAAATTTCACATAAAGAAACTATCTATATCCTAATAGATAAATAGTGAAAAACTAAATAGAATCATATTCTATTGATTTCTATTCGAATAATGTAAATCCATGACTAAAACTGATAGAAACTTGTATTCTATCATTATACACAAGAGGACGAATTGTTAAAAAAAAAAAATAAATAAATATCGAGCGTTCTACTATTTTTAATTCCGCTATAAAAAAGAAGGGGGAGTCAAGGCATAGAAAGGCATAGATATATGTGGGATATATTTATCTATATTGAATTGCGGATACATCAATGATAGAATAATTTCGGATTGAAACAAATAGGGTTCATCCAATAGAGATGAAATGATAGAATGGAAGACGGCCAAAAAAATAAAATAGCAGCATACACTTTTTCGATACAAGAATCCTTACCTAATGAATTCAACAGTTCCAAGATCAATGAAAGAGGTGTATGGAATTACAATTAGATCCTTGTATCATATCAAATATCAAAGCAAAGGGGGATATGGCGAAATTGGTAGACGCTACGGACTTGATTGGATTGAGCCTTGGTATGGAAACCTTGCTAAGTGGTAACTTCCAAATTCAGAGAAACCCTGGAACTAAAAATGGGCAATCCTGAGCCAAATCTTTATAAAAAATGTAAAATTTGAATAAAAAGGGATAGGTGCAGAGACTCAATGGAAGCTGTTCTAACGAATGAAATTGACTACGTTACGTTAGTAGCAAAAATCCTTCTATCAAATGATAGAAATGACAGTAAAGGATAAGCTTATATACCTAATACATACTGACATAGGAAAGATTAATCACAACCCTCTATTTCGATATTTAGATTCATTCTATATTAATTAGAATGATAGAGATCAAATAATCATTCTAAAGATCAAAAAATCTATGAAAAAAGGAAGAGTTATTCTGAATCCATTCCCATTTTCCAATTGAAGTTTAAATTGAAATAGAATTCGAATATTCATTGATCAAATGATTAATTCCAGAGTTTCATAGATCTTTTGAAAATTAATCGGACGAGAATAAAGAGAGAGTCCCATTTTACATGTCAATACCGACAACAATGAAATTTATAGTAAGAGGAAAATCCGTCGACTTTAAAAATCGTGAGGGTTCAAGTCCCTCTATCCCCAAGAAAAGCCCATTTTACCTCCTCTTATTTCTTTATCTTCTTTTTTTTTTTCATCAATGGTTCAGTTCAACCAAAATTCAATATCTTTCTCATTTCATTCACTCTGTTCTTTCACAAACGGATCCGAATAGAAATCCTCGTTTCTTCTTCCAATCCAATTTCATTTGTATAGATTCAAGGAATCCCCGTTATTGAGTCATTCACAGTCCATATCATTATCCTTACATTTACAATACAAAGAAAGTCTTCTTTTTGTTTTGAAGATCTAAGAAATTGAGGAGCTAGGTACAATTTGTTAAGACTTTTTTAGTTCTTTTCATTGACATAGATACAAGTACTCCGCTAGGATGATGCACAGGAAATGGTCGGGATAGCTCAGTTGGTAGAGCAGAGGACTGAAAATCCTCGTGTCACCAGTTCAAATCTGGTTCCTGACACGTGAATAATGTATCGGATAAATATTAATACCTCATACAAATGAAATTCATTGATACGGATCGGGATACATATTCTTTACTTTCCTTTTCATTTTTATTTTTTTCCTCTCTGTTCATACTTTGATCTTATTGAAATTTTAAATAGGATGTTAAATTTTCGTATATATCTCAAATTTCATAAAAAAATTAGATAAAAAGATTCAGATTGAAAGGATAAGAATATAAAGGATGTTTTTCAGACACAGTACAAATCAACCCCAATTCCTTTCATTTTTCATTTCTGCATTTCGTCTTTTTTTTTTTCTCACTCTTGCTCAATTTCCGGCGCCCCCCCCTAAGTGATGTGCGCGATACAAAGTTCATGGTACAGAACTCTTTTAAGTCATCCTAGTTTTTCTGCTCATACAAAATGTATATGATATCTTTCCAATTGGGGAACATCAATGAGAACCTCTTTTTTTAGCCACCCTCATATGAATTAAAGTCCAGTTACTCTGTTTCATCTAGAAGGGAATGTAAAAATGTTCTTTGATTGAAATGAAATCTGGAGTCGTGTCGTATAAGTACTTATCATTCAAAGAGCATCTTGTATTTCATAGAAATTGGGAGTGGAGCAATATAGTCTTTACGTAAGGACCAGCCTATCCAATTTTCAGGCATCAAGATACGTTTAAGGCGAGGATGATTCTCATAAGAAATTCCCAACATATCATAAGATTCCCGTTCCTGAAAATCCGTACTTCTCCAAATCCAGAAAACGGACGGGGTTCGAGAATTACTCCTGGGGACAAATACTTTTATGCATACCTCCTCTGGTTTATCTATACCATAACGTATTTTCGTAAGGTGATACACACGAGCGTAAATAATTGTAACCATATACATATAAAATGACAGCAATTGAGTCCCAATCTTTGGTTTTTTTTTGTAAAGTCTCTATTCTTCGGCAATCAAAGCCTAAAGATCTATGAACTAGCTCATGCTTGACTAGTCAATCATATAAACGAATTTGCATCTCCTTCATCTCTACCACATTTTTCTTTGTATCAATACTTCACATTGACAATGAAATTGTTAAAGACTGACCCGCTCTTTCTTATTCTGCACAAAGGAACCCTGCCTGATTAACTAATTCGTAAGAAGATACTGACCCTTTGGACTTTAAATCTTTTTCAAATTAAAATCTAAAAGGTATCTCTGAAGTAGATGGTAATTGATAGAGTAATCCTTGATTATAATTTCCAGTATTTAGTACTGTGTCGAAGGTAAACCTTGTGATTAGTAGTAAAACATCGATTCTCCTGTTGATACACAGTTCTATCTTCAACTTCAAAGATTTTTTGAGATATCTTCTTACGAAGTTTCGTTATAACATCTATAAAAGAATCTTCTTTATAGTAAAGAAAAAATTATAAAGAAATTCAATAAAATTTAAAATAATAATCATTAAGAATTCAATATCAATAGAATATGATAATATTATTACTATATTTTTATTAGTATAACTATAATAGTATAGTTATATTTAATTTTTAATTTTATGGAATCATGAACGTTCGGCATAATATAGGATCCCTCTAATAATCTTCTCCTAATAGTCTAATAGAAAGAATCACACATTATCGAGCAATTCGACAGACCAAATTCCCAAACCCGCTCAACTCTTAGAATATAGAAGGAGGAGCCTTGATGGATGTAGGGCTAATTAATTAGCCCTACATTATCTTTGAAACAAATTTAAAATTGAAAGAATCTAAGAATCTATTAGGTTTGTTGTTCAGCCAAAAACTGATTATCCACAAATACTCAAGATCAAGAAAAGAATAGGTCCTAGATCCATGCGACTTAGGATTGGATTTGCTTGGGTCAGGTTGAAGTCTTTAGACAGTATTCTTTCATGATTTTAATTTCATAAATTGACTGGGTTTGGGTATACCAAACCCCAAAAAAGTGTATAAATAACTCTTTGATCATGGGCAATAAAAGAGGAAAAAGTAATTCATTCATGAAAATGGATAAAGAAATATGGTTATTTGATCCGAGATTTGACAAATACCAATTGGGTCCGTTGAAATGAATTATTGTGTTTATTTTATTGTTCCTACTATTAAAATATAAAATAAAACTACTAAAATCTCTATACAAAACAAAAATGGAATGTATAATGTATTAGGGCTATACGGACTCGAACCGTAGACCTTCTCGGTAAAACAGAGAAAACTGATTATTATCGAAATGATTCGAACTGTTTCAAAGACCCAACATGCATTTT